GCTACCGCAGCTCCTGCTTCTTCGGGTGGAACTCCGGGTTGAGGAGTTACTCGGAATGCTGCCAAGATATCAGTATCCTTGGTTTCATATTCAGGAGTATAATAAGTCAATTTATACTCTTTAACACCAGCTTTGAATCCAACACTTGCTTTAGTCTCTGTTTGTGGTGACATAAGTCCCTCCCTACAAGTCATGAATTTAGAATTCTTGCAATAAAACAAAACAACAAGGTCTACTCGACATAAATTAGGAATAGATTTAATTAACCTTTTTCACAGGAATCTTTCACAAAATTATCAACTAATCAGAATGATTCTTTATTAGACCATGATATTTGATTCGCCAAATACATCATTATTGTATATTCTTTCATATGTATAGCGCAACCTAATACTTGTTTTTCAAGTTTTGAATCTTTCACTTTTTTTAAATCGAAATAGTTAATATTAAAATAATAATAATATCACTCTTGACAGTAATATATGTTGTATATGTAAATCCTAGATATGACAATATGCGGAATTCATCCATGAAAATGAAAAACAAGGGGGGTTCATAAAGGGATGAATAGATGGGACGCATAACCGGATATGCTAAAATAAAAAAAAAAGGCTAATGAGATCGAAATAATGAATCATAAATAGAGTTCTGTTTCGAATTCGTTAGATAAAAAAAAGTCTTGCCTATTCTATTATGATAAATAAATCAAAGACTTTCCGCAAAAAATTTTTTTTATTCATATATTTTTGATTTTTAAACTAGGTTTCGGTTAGTTGAGCTTGAACATGACTATTCTTTTCTTTCATTGAAATGGAATAAGTAAAAAATTGAATTGCACATTCGCTTGGGTGGTACCAACGAAATCGAGTGCTTACTCCCCTTTTTATTGAATTAACCGATGAATTTGCTATCGAAGATTTTTTCTGTATTCGAAAAATTTCGCAACAAAATTTAACATATTTTTTTATTATGAGAATAAATCTTACTACTTCGGATCCAGAGGTTTCGATACGTGAAAAAAAAAATCTGGGACGTATCGCCCAAATCATTGGTCCGGTACTGGACGTAGCCTTTCCCCCGGGTAAGATGCCTAATATTTACAATGCTCTGGTGGTTAAGGGTCGAGATACTCTTGGTCAAGAAATTAATGTGACTTGTGAAGTACAGCAATTATTAGGAAATAATCGAGTTAGAGCTGTAGCTATGAGTGCGACAGAGGGTTTAAAGAGAGGAATGGACGTGGTTGATATGGGAAATCCTCTAAGTGTTCCAGTCGGCGGAGCGACTCTAGGACGAATTTTCAACGTGCTTGGGGAGCCTGTTGATAATTTAGGTCCTGTCGATACTCGCACAACATCTCCTATCCATAAATCCGCGCCCGCTTTTATACAATTAGATACAAAATTATCTATTTTTGAAACAGGAATTAAAGTAGTAGATCTTTTGGCCCCTTATCGTCGTGGGGGAAAAATCGGACTATTCGGTGGGGCTGGCGTGGGTAAAACAGTACTAATTATGGAATTGATCAACAACATTGCCAAAGCTCATGGTGGTGTATCCGTATTTGGTGGAGTAGGCGAACGGACTCGTGAAGGAAATGATCTTTACATGGAAATGAAAGAATCGGGAGTCATTAACGAACAAAATCTTGCGGAATCAAAAGTGGCCCTAGTCTACGGTCAGATGAATGAACCGCCGGGAGCTCGTATGAGAGTTGGTCTGACTGCCTTAACTATGGCAGAATATTTCCGAGATGTTAATGAGCAAGATGTACTTCTATTTATCGACAATATCTTCCGTTTCGTACAAGCAGGATCCGAGGTATCCGCTTTATTGGGTAGAATGCCTTCTGCTGTGGGTTATCAACCCACCCTTAGTACCGAAATGGGTACTTTACAAGAAAGAATTACTTCTACGAAAAAAGGGTCCATAACCTCTATTCAAGCAGTTTATGTACCTGCAGACGATTTGACTGACCCCGCTCCTGCCACCACATTTGCACATTTAGATGCGACTACCGTACTATCAAGAGGATTAGCTGCCAAAGGTATCTATCCAGCGGTAGATCCTTTAGATTCAACGTCAACTATGCTACAACCTCGAATCGTTGGCGAGGAACATTATGAAACTGCGCAACAAGTCAAGCAAACTTTACAACGTTACAAGGAGCTTCAGGACATTATAGCTATCCTGGGGTTGGACGAATTATCCGAAGAGGATCGCTTAACCGTAGCAAGAGCACGAAAAATTGAGCGTTTCTTATCACAACCCTTTTTCGTAGCCGAAGTATTTACAGGTTCACCGGGAAAATATGTTGGTCTAGCGGAAACAATTAGAGGGTTTAAATTGATCCTTTCCGGAGAATTTGATTCTCTTCCTGAACAGGCCTTTTACTTAGTGGGTAACATCGACGAAGCTACTGCGAAGGCTACAAACTTAGAAATGGAGAGTAAATTGAAGAAATGACCTTAAATCTTTGTGTACTGACTCCGAATCGAAT